CCCGTAGCTTCGATACATTTCGAAATCGAGAGATGTCTACCGGGGGGGGTTCTATCAGACAACAATTAGCAAATCTAGATTTACGAATGATTATAGATTATTCATTGGTAGAATGGAAAGAATTGGAGGAAGAGGAACCCACAGGGAATGAATGGGAAGATAGAAAAGTTGGAAGAAGAAAAGATTTTTTGCTTAGACGCATGGAATTGGCTAAGCATTTTATTCGAACAAATATAGAACCAAAATGGATGGTTTTGTGTCTATTACCAGTTCTTCCTCCTGAGTTGAGACCAATCTATCATATAGATGAGGATAAACTAGTGACCTCGGATATTAATGAAATCTATAGAAGAATTATCTATCGGAATAATACTCTTACAGATCTATTAACAACAAGTATAGCTACGCCAGAAGAATTAATAATATCTCAGGAAAAATTGCTACAAGAAGCCGTGGATGCACTTCTTGATAATGGAATCTGCGGACAGCCAATGAGGGATGATCATAATAGAATTTACAAGTCGCTTTCAGATGTAATTGAAGGCAAAGAAGGAAGAGTTCGCGAGACTCTGCTTGGTAAACGGGTCGATTATTCAGGGCGGTCAGTGATTGTCGTAGGCCCTTCACTTTCATTACATCGATGTGGATTACCTCGCGAAATTGCAATAGAACTTTTCCAGGCATTTGTAATTCGTGACCTAATTAGAAAACATCTTGCTTCGAACATAGGAGTTGCTAAGAGTCAAATTCGGAAAAAAAAACCTATTGTATGGGAAATACTTCAGGAAATTCTGGATGACCATCCTGTATTACTGAATAGAGCGCCTACTCTGCATAGATTAGGCATACAGGCATTCCTCCCCATTTTAGTGGAAGGGCGTGCTATTTGTTTACATCCATTAGTTTGTAAGGGCTTCAATGCGGACTTTGACGGGGATCAAATGGCTGTTCATGTGCCTTTATCTTTAGAGGCTCAAGCAGAGGCACGTTTACTTATGTTTTCTCATATGAATCTTTTGTCTCCAACTATTGGAGATCCCATTTCTGCACCAACTCAAGATATGCTTAGTGGACTCTATGTCTTAACGAGTGGAAATCGTCGGGGTATTTGTGTAAATAGGTATAATCCATGTAATAGTAGAAACTATCAAAATGAAGATAATAACTATAAGTATACAAAAAAAAAAGAACCCTTTTTTTGTAATGCCTATGATGCAATTGGAGCTTATCGGCAAAAACGAATCAATTTAGGTAGTCCTTTGTGGTTGCGATGGCGACTAGATCAACGTGTTATTGCTGCAAGAGAAGTTCCTATCGAAATTCACTATGAATCTTTGGGGACCTATTATGAGATTTATGGACACTATCTAATAGTAAGAAGTATAAAAAAAGAAATTCTTTATATATATATTCGAACCACTCTTGGTCATATTTCTCTTTATCGAGAAATAGAAGAAGCCATACAGGGGTTTTGGCAGGGCTGTTGTAATTCTATGCTGCCAGGGGGAATTCGAATCTCGCCGGGTTAACTAGGACTAGAATTGCGGAATTTCTACGTGAATCAAGATCTAGAAAAGGAAGTTTTCCAATCACTGACTCAAACCCATTGTCAAATTCTACTCAGCACAACGCAATATGGAGGTACTGATGGCAGAACGGCCCACTCAGGTCTTTCACAATAAAGTGATAGACGGAACTGCCATGAAACGACTTATTAGTCGATTTATTGATCACTATGGAATAGGATATACATCACATATCCTGGATCAAGTAAAGACTCTGGGTTTCCGACAAGCTACCGCCGCATCCATTTCATTAGGAATTGATGATCTTTTAACAATACCTTCTAAAAGATGGCTAGTTCAAGACGCTGAACAACAAAGTTTTATTTTGGAAAAACACCATCATTCTGGGAATGTACACGCGGTAGAAAAATTACGTCAATCGATCGAGATATGGTATGCCACAAGTGAATATTTGCGACAAGAAATGAATCCTAATTTTCGGATGACCGATCCTTTTAATCCAGTCCATATAATGTCTTTTTCGGGAGCCAGAGGAAATGCATCTCAGGTACATCAATTAGTAGGTATGAGAGGATTAATGTCGGATCCCCAAGGGCAAATGATTGATTTGCCCATTCAAAGCAATTTACGCGAAGGACTCTCTTTAACAGAATATATTATTTCTTGCTATGGAGCCCGTAAAGGGGTTGTGGATACCGCTATACGAACATCAGATGCAGGATATCTCACGCGCAGACTTGTTGAAGTAGTGCAACACATTGTTGTACGTCGAACAGATTGTGGCACCGTTCGAGGTATTTCTGTAAGTCCTCGAAATGGAATGATGGCGGACAGGATTTTTATCCAAACATTAATTGGCCGTGTATTAGCAGATGATATATATATAGGTTCGCGATGCATTGCTACTAGAAATCAAGATATTGGGGTTGGACTTGTCAATAGATTCATAACTTTTAGAGCACAACCAATCTCTATTCGAACCCCCTTTACTTGTAGGAGTACATCTTGGATTTGTCAATTATGTTATGGCCGAAGTCCGGCTCATGACGACCTGGTCGAATTGGGAGAAGCTGTAGGTATTATTGCAGGTCAATCTATTGGAGAACCGGGCACTCAATTAACATTAAGAACTTTTCATACTGGCGGAGTATTCACAGGGGGTACTGCAGAACATGTGCGAGCCCCTTCTAATGGAAAAATCAAATTCAATGAGGATTTGGTTCATCCGACACGTACACGTCATGGACATCCTGCTTTTCTATGTTCTAGAGACTTGTATGTAACTATTGAGAGTGAAGATATTATACACAATGTGTGTATTCCGCCCAAAAGTTTTCTTTTAGTTCAAAACGATCAATATGTAGAATCAGAACAAGTCATTGCTGAGATTCGCACGAGAACATCCACTTTGAATTTGAAAGAGAAGGTTCGAAAACATATTTATTCTGACTTAGAGGGCGAAATGCACTGGAATACTGATGTGTACCATGCCCCTGAATTTACATATGGTAATATTCATCTCTTACCAAAAACAAGTCATTTATGGATATTATTAGGGGAGCCCTGGAGAGCTAGTCTAGGCCCCTGTTCGATCCACAAGGATCAAGATCAAATGAACGCTTATTTTCTTTCTGTTAAGCGAAGATACATTTCTAACCCCTCAGTAACTAATAATCAAGCGAGACACAAATTTTTTAGTTCGTATTTTTCTGGTAAAAATCAAAAAGGAGATAGGATTCCTTATTATTCAGAACTGAATCGAATGACATGTACTGGTCGTTGTAATCTCAGATATCCGGGCATTCTCGAGGGAAATTCTGATTTATTGGCAAAGAGGAGAAGAAATAGAGTCATCATCCCACTCGACTCGATTCAAGAAGGCGAGAACCAACTAATACCTTCTTCAGGTATAGCAATTGAAATCCCCAGAAATGGTATTCTCCGTAGAAATAGTATTCTTGCTTATTTCGATGATCCTCGATATATAAGAAAGAGCTCGGGACTTACTAAATATGAGACTAGAGAACTGAATTCAATCGTCAACGAAGAGGATTTGATTGAGTATCGAGGAGTCAAGGTATTTTGGCCAAAATACCAAAAGGAAGTAAATCCATTTTTTTTTATTCCCGCGGAAGTCCACATTTTGGCCGAATCTTCTTCCATAATGGTACGGCACAATAGTATTATTGGGGTAGATACACAAATCACTTTAAATAGAAGAAGTCGAGTAGGCGGATTGGTCCGCGTGAAGAAAAAAGCAGAAAAAATTAAACTGATAATATTTTCTGGAGATATCCATTTTCCTGGAAAGACAAATAAGGCATTCCGATTGATACCACCAGGAGGGGGAAAACAAAATTCCAAAGAATACAAAAAATTGAAAAATTGGCTCTATATCCAACGAATGAAACTTTCCAGGTATGAAAAAAACTATTTTGTTTTGGTTCAACCTGTAGTCCCATATAAAAAAACGGATGGTATAAATTTAGGAAGACTTTTCCCGGCGGATCTCTTGCAGGAAAGTGATAATCTACAACTTCGGGTTGTCAATTATATCCTTTATTACGACCCAATTCTGGAAATTTGGGACAAAAGTATTCAATTAGTTCGGACTTGTTTAATGTTGAATTGGGACCAAGACAAAAAGATCGAAAAGGCCTGTGCTTCTTTTGTTGAAATAAGGACAAATGGTTTGATTAGAGATTTTCTAAGAATCGACTTAGCGAAGTCACCTATTTCATATACCCGAAAAAGGAACGATCTGCCGGGTTCAGGATTGATTTCTGAGAATGGATCAGATCGCGCTAATGTTAATCCGTTTTCTTCCATTTATTCCTATAAAAAAGCAAGGATTCAAGAATCCCTTAATCCAAATCAAGGAACTATTCATACATTGTTGAATCGAAATAAGGAATCTCAATCTTTGATCATTTTGTCATCATCCAATTGTTCTCGAATAGGCCCATTCAACGATGTAAAATCTCCCCATGTGATAAAAGAATCAATCAAAAAGGACCCCCTAATTCCAATTAGGAATTCTTTAGGCCCCTTAGGAACAGGCTTTCCAATTTATCATTTCGATTTATTTTCCTATTTAATAACCCATAATCAGATCTTGGTAACTAACTATTTGCAACTGGACAATTTAAAAAATATTTTTCAAATACTTCAATATTATTTACTGGATGAAAATGGTCAAATTTATAATCCCTATTCATGTAGTAACATCATTTTAAATCCATTCAATTTGAATTGGTATTTTCTCCATTACAATTATTGTGAAGAGACATATACAATCGTTAATCTTGGGCAGTTTCTTTGTCAAAATGTATGTATAGCAAAAAAAGGACCGCATTTAAAATCAGGTCAAGTTCTAATTATTCAAGTTGACTCTGTGGTAATACGATCAGCTAAGCCTTATTTGGCCACTCCAGGAGCAACTGTTCATGGACATTATGGGGAAATCCTTTATGA